CCCATTTTTAAGAAACTCGAAAAAAAAATTGGAAAATTGAAAAAGAAGTATTTTCTAGTTCTAAAAGTTTTAAAGGAAAGAACAAAAATTTTTCTAAATATCTCAAAAAAAACAAAAAAATGGATTATCAAAGTCATTCTATTTTTAAAAAAAATAATAAAAGAACTCTCAAAAGTAAATCCAATTCTATTATTTAGATTGAGAGACGTATATAAATCAAGCGAAACTCAAAAAGAAAAAGATTTTATAACTAGTAATCAGATAATTCATGAATCTTTTAGTCGAACTCAATCTACAGATTGGACAAATGATTTATTGACAGAAAAAAAAATGAAGGATCTGACTGATAGAACAAGCACAATCCGAAATCAAATAGAAAGAATTACAAAAGAAAAAAAAAAAGTGACTCCGGGAATAAATGTTAGTACTAATAAAATAAATTATAATGCTAAAAGATTCGAATCACCAAAGAATATTTGGCAAATATTAAAAAGACGAAACGCTCGATTAATCCGAAAATTAAATTATTTTATAAAATTTTTTACTTTTTTGACTAAGGGGGTATACGTAGAGATCCTTCTATCTATCATTAATATTCTCAGAATTAATATACAATTTTTTTTTGAATCAACAAAAAAAATTATTGATAAATCTATTTATGATAAATATATTTATAATAATAAAACAAATCAAAATACAATTCACTTTATTTCGACTATAAACAAGTCACTTTATAATATTAGTAATAAGAATTCACAGAATTTTTGTGACTTATCCATCTTGTCACAAGCATATGTATTTTACAAATTATCACAAACCCAAGTTCTTAACTTGTATAAATTAAAATCTATTCTTAAATATCACCGAACATTTTTTTTTCTTAAGACTTCAATAAAAGATTATTTTGGAACACAAGGAATAATTCATTCTGAATTAAGACATAAGAAATTTCGGAATTCTGGAATAAATCAATGGAAAACCTGGTTAAGAGGTCATTATCAATATCAATACGATTTCTCTCAGATTAGATGGTCTAGATTAATAGCACAAAAATGGCGAACTAGAATCAATCAATGTCGTACAATTCAAAATAAAGATTTAAACAAAAAAAATTCATATGAAAAAGACCAATTAATTCATTACAAAAAACAAAATGATTACAATGATTACAAAGTATATTCATTATCAAATCAAAAAGATAATTTTAAAAAATACTATAGATATAATCTTTTATCTTATAGATCTATTAATTATCAAACTAAGAGGGATCCATATATTTACGGATCACCATTCCAACTAACTAAGAATCAAGAAAATTTTTATAATTACAACACATATAAAAGCAAATTTTTTGATGTATTAGGAGATATCCCTATCAAAAATTATCTAGGAAAAAGTAATCTTATTTATATGGAAAAAAATCCGGATAGAAAATGTTTTGATTGGAAAATCATCCATTTTTGTCTTAGAAAGAAAATAAATATTGAGGCCTGGATCAAGATCGATACCAACAATAATAAAAATACTAAGACCGGGACTAATAATTATGAAATAATTGATAAAATTGATAAAAAAAATCTTTTTTATCTTACAATTTATCAAGATCAAGAAATCAATTCACCTAATCAAAAAAAAAGATTTTTTGATTGGATAGGAATGAATGAAGAAATACTAAATTGTCCTATATCGAATCTGGAACTTTGGTTCTTCCCAGAATTTGTACTACTTTATAATGCATATAAAATTAAACCGTGGTTTATACCGAGCAAATTTCTTTTTTTAAATTTTAATATAAATGAAAATGTTAGTGAAAATAAAAACACCAATAGAAAGCAAAAAGGGGTTATACCACCGAATGAAAAAAAAAAATTGGAATTAAAGAATCAAAATCAAAAAGAAAAAGAATCCACCGGCCAAAGAGATCTTAGATCAATTGCACAAAACCAAGGAAATCTTGTATCTGTTCTCTCAAACCAACAAAAAGATATTGAAGAAGATTATTCGGAATCAGACATAAAAAAACCTAAAAAAAAAAAACAATACAAAAGTAATACGGAAGCAGAACTAGATTTCTTTTTGAAAAGGTATTTACTTTTTCAATTAAGATGGGATGATGCTTTGAATCAAAGAATGATCAACAATATCAAAGTATATTGTCTCCTGCTTAGACTGAGAAATCCAAGAAAAATTACTATATCCTCTATTCAAAGGAGAGAAATGAATCTGAATATAATGCTGATTCAGAAGAATTTAACTCTTACAAGATTAATGAAAAGGGGTATATTGATTATTGAACCCCTTCGTCTGTCTGTAAAAAATGATGGACAGTTTATTATGTATCAAACCATAGGTATTTCATTAATTCATAAGAGTAGGCATCAAACTAATCAAAGATACCGAGAACAAAGATATGTTGATAAGAAGGATTTTGATGAATCCATTTCAAGACATCATCCAAGGGTAACTGGAAATAGAGACAAAAATCATTATGATTTGCTTG